TTTTTCCCCAGTTCAAATCCGGGTGTCGCCTGAATCACCAAAAAACTCGAAATCATAATCGATTTATTGGATTGGTTTCTCAATAGTGTTCGGTAGAACCCCCTTTTGACTCTGCGACATTAATTCCACTATTATTAGTGAGTAATAATGGAATAATTCCTTCGTATTTATAGAGATTAGGGGACATAATGCACATGGATATAGTAAGTCTCGCTTGGGCTGCTTTAATGGTAGTCTTTACATTTTCCCTTTCACTCGTAGTGTGGGGAAGAAGTGGGCTTTAGAAGTACTACTAATTTAATTGAATTCAGGAATCAAACCCGCTTGTTTTATAGATCGTTCTGCAACGCATTTTGAACTATTAAAAAGCAAAACTCTGAATTTGGAATCCAATGGGATTCCAATGGAGTAATCTATGACAAGAATCATACTCTTTCAATCCAAGAGATATTTCATTGATTCCCGTCTTTGTACTTCGAAAAGAAAGGGATTCAGATGATTCGAAATTGATTCCAACCTAAAATTCTTCCGAAATTTGATATTTCAATCAATGGAAGGGGGCTCTTACTATCTTTATAGATGGATACTAAGGAAGACCGGACCTTTTTCTTTTTTATTTATTTCCCTCTTGACTCTTGAAAAAAGAAGTTGTTTTGTTAAGCGTATACGCACTTTCTATAAGTAATGATATAGTGGTTGTTTAAGGAGAGACTGGGCAATAATAAGATCTTGCCTCGGGCGAGTTACATATCGGGCATTTACCCTTTTGTTTCTATTCTAATTTTAGAAAGGCGGTTTATGCTTTATTTGATATGGCGTTAAAAATAGGTGAGGTTTCCCCTTACTTATTAGCTTATTAGTAAGGGGAATTAGAATCCTAAAATAAGAATTATTTCAGCTTGAGCGGAACAAATAGATGTAGCAAATTGGGTCTTATGTCAATTCCATAGAATATATGGAATATATTGATATGGAATATATGGAAATGGAATTAATATACACATATAGGAAGAGAATTAGGAAGAGAATATTGTAGATTGATATATAGAAACTTAAGCGTTTATCTTTATTCTAGATTACAACTTTATAGACTAAGAGATAGATAGTATGGTAGAAAATTCATTTTTCTACCATACTATCTATCTCTTAGATAATTTCCGATTATAGTGCGCTCATTTCATTTAAGTTAAGACGTGAAATTGAATCCCTTTCATTTTTCTTCGTAAATTTTTGATAAGAACTTGGAAGGAAAGTTTGATTCAAATTCATTTGAAAATTCAATTGAATTAATCATTTTGACTGACTGTTTTTACGTAAATGATAAGTAGAAAAGCGGTAGGAACTAGAATGAATAGTGCAGTAGCAATAAATGCAAGAATATTGACTTCCATAATCTCATCAGTTTTTTACTTCGCAATAACTCGGGATTTAATCCCCTAGAGATGATAAATCTTTCGTCTATCATCTGTAAATTCAATGAATTAATTACCTCTCGATGATCTTGAACCGGATCACTATCATGAATAACAATATCTGATCTATCAAATCAACCCGTCGTCAAGACTTGAATAGTATAACATAGGAAGTTCTTTTATCCATACTGAATCCAAATTTTGATTCCTAACTCAATTACTCCAAAATGAGATTTATCATCCGTTTCCTTGTTTTTTCTATAACCCACCTTGCGTCTTTCTTCTTCTGATGAAGGATCATCAGATTGCCTTTCCACTTCAATTAATTACATAGTTCCAAACCTAACAAACAAAAAAAGCGAGGTGGAAAATAGGAAAGCAAAAAGAAATCAAGACTCCTTTTTGCTTTGGGAATGTAAGTATATCCCTCGCCATTCTTTACTAGTTCATAGAAAGGGAAAATTGGATTTTTGTATTTATTGGATCCGTCGGGACTGGCGGGGCTCGAACCCGCAGCTTCCGCCTTGACAGGGCGGTGCTCTAACCGATTGAACTACAATCCCAGGGAAATAAGGGATCTGGCATAAATTTTGATTCTTTTTTATCTTCGTATGGGGTCTTTCGAAAGGACAAGGGTTTTTATACTCTCTCATGGTAGATTGATGCGTTTTATTGGGCCGAGCTGGATTTGAACCAGCGTAGACATATTGCCAACGAATTTACAGTCCGTCCCCATTAACCGCTCGGGCATCGACCCAGGAAGAATCCATTAAATTTTTTTTATAGGCTTATTGGTAATCCATGATCAACTTCCTTTCGTAGTACCCTACCCCCAGGGGAATTCGAATCCCCGCTGCCTCCTTGAAAGAGAGATGTCCTAAACCACTAGACGATGGGGGCCAACTTGACCAACCGCCCTCATACTATGATCATAGTATGATCCGTTTTTTGAAATTGTCAATATAATGGAATGATCAGATCCGAGGGATCTTTCCGTTTTTCATAATTGTTTTTTCATAATTGTATAGAATTTTTTGATTCGTCATTCATATTTATGAATCGTTCATTAGAATCAGCATTCTCTATAT